ATTTATTGTGTGGATAAGGTGGGTCTTTGAGTGCAGGTGTGTTCGGTTATGGGGTAGTTTATTAGTATTTCTGGTGAAGTTATTATTCTATTGTTAGTAATTGTATGGCGATTGGAGGCTGTAGCTTCTCACATTATAAAGAGAAATAGGAGAGATGCACTAAGGGATAGGAGGCTACCCAGTGAGGATAATATGTGTATGAGTGAGTATATGTCTCTGTAATCTACATATCGACGTGGTATTCCGTTTAATCCTAAGAAATGTTGTGGTATGAATGTTAGGTTGGCTCCAATGAATATTAGGTTAAATTGGGTTTTTTGAATAATTGTATTAAAGGAGAAGCCTAGTATTCATGGTGTTCATAATGTTACTGCGATTATGATGGCAAAAACTACTCCTATACTTAAAACAAAGTGGAAGTGTCCTACTACGTAGTATGTGTCATGTAATAATAAATCTAGGGAGGCATTTGAGAGTCTAACTCCTGTTAATCCTCCTATTGTAAATAATAGAAGAAATCCTAGTACTCATAGCATAGCTGGTGTTATTTTAATGTGTGTACCGTATAGTGTAGCTAATCATCTAAAGATTTTCACACCGGTTGGAATACCGATGATTATTGTGGCGGCAGTGAAGTAAGCTCGTGTATCGATGTCTATGCCAACTGTATATATGTGATGACCTCATACGAAACATCCTAGGATACCAATTCTTGTTATTGCGTAGATTATTCCGAGTGGTCCAAATACTTTAAATTTTCCGGATATAAATATTAATGCTTCAGACACTACCCCAAAAGCAGGTAACACCAGAATGTATACTTCTGGGTGTCCAAAGAATCAGAATATATGTTGAAATAGGATGGGGTCTCCTCCTCCTGAGGTTTCGAAGAAAGTTGTGCCGAAGTTGCGGTCTGTTAGGAGTATGGTGATTCCGCCTGCTAAAACTGGTAATGAAATGATTAGTATGAATGATGTGATTAATACTCTTCAAACGAATATGCTTAATCGTTCTAGTGTGTAGATGATAGGTCGTGATAAAAAACATGTGGTAATAAAGTTGATTCTTCCTGCAATTGATGAGATGCCGGCTAAATGTAGAGAAAAGATTACTAGATCAACACTATGATTGGGATGTCCGAGTCAAGTAGATAGTGGAGGATAAATAGTTCATCCTGTTCCAGCTCCTATGTTAATGAGTATAGATGAGCTTAGTAGTATTAAGGCGGGGGGTAATAATCAAAATCCTAGATTGTTTAGTCGTGGGAAGGATATATCGGTTGCTCCTACTATAATTGGGATTAGTCAGTTTCCGAATCCTCTTAGTAGTATAGGTATTACTATAAAGAAGATTATGGTAAGTGCGTGAGCAGTGACAATTACGTTGTAATATTCTGAAATTAGCCCATTTACATTAAATGTTCATGGTGAAGATAAGATTATTCGGATTAGAGCGGATAAGGAAATTCCTAGTATTCCTCCAACTACACCAAATAAAATGTATAATGTTCCGATTTTTTTGTGATTTCCTGAGTAGAGTCATTTTGTCATAATTTTAGATAATAGCTTTAGATTTTCAAACTGTAAATTTGAAATATAAAGGTAATTTTGTCGGAAGGGTTAGTATAACTAATTACATAAGATTGCAAGTCTTAGGATTGATTCTTCTGGTGTGGATTGGTAACTTTCTTATTGCAAAAAAGATATGCCAAATACATTATCAACCCGTATCATTCACTTATGTATGTTTAAATTCTAAATTTACTGCACTTTATCTGCCAGAATGATCCTAGAGTTTGTATTCTTAAAAATAACAGTTTTATGCATCGTCTAATATGCTTGACTCTAAAAGTTGTCACGTTTCATGATTTGAAAAGTTTCAAGCTTTTCTTTCAACTTTGCTGTCAGTTAGTCTATCTTGTGATAATGGTGGTTTTTATTAGGTTTTAGAAGATTCAAGATAGTTTACCAAGAGCTCATTCGAGTATCAGGCTGAGTAATATAAACAATAGAAATGATATAGCTGTAATGTAAGATAAGAGTGTTAGTCTGGTCATATTTGGGATGTAGGCGATTAAAATAATGATTTCTAAATCAAATAAAACAAAGATTAATCTTACCATGAAGAAATTGATTGAAAAGGGTAATCGATTTATTTTATAACTTTCAAATCCACATTCAAATCTGAGGGTGGTGTTCAGGTAACTCATAGATAGAATGGATCGTAGCAATATTATTAGTAGTGCTACAATTAACCCGAAAGAGATCAAGTAAGAAAATATAATTATTAGAGAAATTGCTGTGGTTATTTAATTTTGGTAGGGTTGACACATCTTGTTGGTAAGGTTATTATTTTTACTCATAAAATGGTGGACAGTGCGATTAATGTGCTGAATAGTTTTATAGGTGGGATTTGGTAAAGAAGAAGAATTAAAGAATAATAAAATTATTATCTTTAATTTGACAAATTAATGTTTTGGGTTAAACTAATCCTTTAATGGGTGTTGGAAATAAAGATAATATATTATTATCTTTAATTGACAAATAATGGATGGGTTAAATAATCCTTTGTCACTTTAGTGTAAATATGGCATGTATGGCTTCCAACTATATGGTTTTGGTGATATTGAGTAGAACCTAATTGATAGGGGTACAGTGATAGTGTATTTTAGTGGTAACACCTGCTTAATTGTGTTGTATTCTATCTTTAGAATTCAAATTTCTATGTACAGGTTATACTATAATACATAGCTTTAAGTTAAGTAAACTGTAAACCTTCAAAGTTTGATATGGACATTATGTTCAGGCTATCTTCCTCAACAATAGAAGGTTGTGTATAGTATTAATCATACTGCGTCTACAAAGTGTCAGTATCAGATTGATATTTCATATCTATTTAGTGAGGTGTTTGAGTATTTATATTGGCTTATGAGTAGTAAGCATGTTGTCAATGCTATTGAGCCTAGTAGTACATGGAGTCCGTGGAGACCTGTAGTTATGAAGAAGATTCTTCCGTTTACTCCTCTTGATATGGTGAATGTGGATGTGCAGTATTCTGTGTATTGTACTGTGATGAATATGATTCTTAATATTAGTGTTAGTAGTAATCAGTTTAATGGTTTGCCGTCTGGTAAACTAGTTTGAAAGTGTGATATTGTTACGGTTGCACTGCTTGTGATTAGTAGAATTGTGTTTAGTCTAGGTATACCTAAAGGTTTGGGTATGTTTAGTGAGGTTGGGGGTCATGTTCCTTGTTCTGGGATTAGTGCTGATCTTAAGAATATTCAGAAGAACGTGACAAAGAAAAATGCTTCTGTTGTCAAAAATAAAATTATTGCCAGTTTTATGTTTGTTCTGATGTTATTTGTAAGAGTGCCTGTTGTTGTATCTCGTATTGTATCTCGTCTTCAGTAAAATAGTGTGATGATTATTATGATTATTCTTAGTTTTAGTCCTGATCAGGAGGAGTTGAAGGTGTTTTCTGTGTAGTTTATTGATGCGATAAGTCTTAAACATGCTCTTAGGATGGTTATTCTTGTCAGTATAGGTCATGGAGTTGTAAAGTTTATAGATTTGTTCATATAGGGTGGATTTTGGTGTGTTGATTTTGTAAGTGAGTATTATTATGGTAAGTATGTTTTTGATTAGGGTAATGTAGTTTTGGGTGATTGGTTTTTTGAAAATTGGTTTGTATGTTTTTGTGTGTGTTATTCATTCTGGTTTTGTTACTATTTCTGAGTAGTATATGTTTGCTAGAATAATAAATACTGTGGTCTGTACTAATATGACAAAGATTTCGTATAAGGAGATTAGGGTTGTATTTATAATGTTGGATTTGGCGAATTCTGTGAGGAATACGCCTACAATTAAATTTATTATTATTCGGAATGGAAGTGAGACGAATCGGATGGCGTATCTTATGTTGTGAAATGCTCAGAGACTTATGTTGATTATTATTCATCCTAGTGGTGTGTTTATACCGAATGTTTTAAGTCCTCTATTTAGTAGTATTCTTCTTCATAAAGAGAATAAATATAGGGTAGTTGTCAGTAAGATAATTCATCATTGACTATTGATAATTCAGTTATATCTAAATAGGGAGATTAGGTTGCTTAATGTTATGATGTGAAGGATGTTGGATGTTATTGTGTAGGAGTTATTTTGGTTGTTGAGGTTAGAGTTAGTTAGTTTTTTTATAGTATTGTGTCATCGTGTTTTCCAGAATGTGTTGGTTGGTATTAGTAGGATTGCTAGGATAATTAGTAAAATGGAGGATGTTGATGTTAGTGGGGTAGGGTTGGATCAGTCTAGGCTTGATATTGCTATATAGTTGTTTATACTTGATTCGTAAGTTGGCTTGGTTTTAGTTAGTGTAAGTGTCGTTGATAGTATGATCAGTAAGATTGCTGTGATTTTTATGTTAGGTAATTTAAATTTTTTCATAATGATTGTTGAGTATTATGTTCCTTTCGTACTTATAATGGTTGAATGTTGCAGTCTTAAAGAGAATCCAACCTGTCTTGCGACGGTTTAAACTCAAATCACGTATTTATGTGTCGTCGAACAGACGAAACTTGCTGGTCTTCTACAACCGGTAATTCTTGATTCAACATCGAGGTCACAATCTAAAGGGTAGATTAGTTCTCTTAACTTTTATTGTGCTGTTATCCCTAGAGTAACTATTTTATTTTAAAGGATGTTGATTCTTTTATTTTAAGGTTTTATCCCAAAAAAGGTTGTGATTATTAGTTTCTAGGGTCTTCTCGTTTTAAGATTGCTGTAGGGAATTTTCACCTTAGTTATAATTTCTGTTGATTACATGTTAATAGTAAACTTTCTTTACTCCTTTCATTCTAGTTTAAATTTATTAAACAATTGATTATGCTACCTTTGCACGGTCAAATTACCGCGGCCATTTAATTATTTTCATTGGGCAGGAGGTTATAATATATTTATATTACAATGTTTTTATTAAACAGTAGAGGGTTTGTTGCCGAGTTATAACATGTGAATTTTGTTGCTCTTACTGATGTAACCATGATTTATCAATCTTTGGTTGTGAGTGATTTAGGATGAGTTATTATTGTATTAAGCTAGTCAATTACGAACTATTGTGTTGGTTGATTCTAAGCCTGATAGCTTGGGTTATATAATGTTTTACTTAGTTTATACTAAGTTTGTTTTGAAATAGTTATCAGATAGTGTGTTGAATATCTCTTCGAGTATTTTAGTGTTAAATTTTATGTAAATCTTAAGTACTCGTAGCTTACTATCTTTCTATTGTAGATTTGGATCTAGATTTTTGGTTACTCCTTATACAAAAGGAAGTTTATTGGGAGTTGTTTAGGTTTTTAGAGCTAGACCTTCTTGTTGTAATCAAGGTATACTTGTTATACTATGCTCTAGGCTAGGTCCTCCTTCCAGAAGATCTACTTTGTTACGACTTACCTCTTATGAGGGTGACGGGCAATATGTGCATAAGAAATTTAATGAGTCAAGATGCTATTAAGTAGGCGTAATTACAGTCAGATCCTGATTTAAACTGCTGGATAATGATAGTTTAATTAATTGTTAATATTTGCAGGCAATATCTCACCTAACCATGATTTATATCTTGACCTGTTGACTGAGTTTAGATCTTGATTTAATCTTATCTTAAGTAAGATTTCAATGGCGATATATAAAATGTTAGGTTAGGGGGTGATTAACGAGGGTTATCGGTTATAGTACAGCCTTCTCTGATGGATTTCTTACTGCCATTCTAGTTAGGTTTTTGTTTGATTTTACTTCTTGGTTAATTTAAGTTTAGGATAGAAGGGTATCTAATCCTTGTTTCTTGTTTAACTTTTGGTGATTTAAATGTATTGTTATATGAAATATGTACTTTTCACTATTAGGATTTTAATTGTAGTAAAGTAATTTAAATAGCTAATAGAAGTTAACTTTGAGTTAGTGTATAACCGCGATAGCTGGCACACTATTTATCACTTAGATCTTTAACTATGGCAAGTAGTTTTGCATAATGTTGATTTGTGCAAGTATACATCAAAGTTTAATTGATTTAGTTATGATTACAGAAGATTATAACTAAGGAGAGAAGTGGTTATATTCCAGTACTTTAAGTTAGAAGCTTAAAATGTCTTCTCTAGTCATTGAATAGAGTGTGATTGATTATAGCTATTATTCAGGTGATTGTGAATCATGCGAAGTAGGTGGGGATTAGAAATGTTAGTCATGTGGAGTAGTATGCGTCTGCTCTTCAAGAGGCTACTCATCCTGTTGTGAGTGTTGTGAGTAAAAATATTAGTAAGAGTATATCTCATAATTTGAAGTGGTTGAGGTCTTGTAGGATCCATCAGGGAAGTATGCTAAATATAAGGATTATTGAAATTATGAGAATTAATCCCCCTAATTTTCTGTCTCTTCTGCGGAGAAATCCATATATTGGTAGAAAATATCATTCTGGTTGAATGTTGATTGGGGATGATAGGCGATCTGCATAGGAGAAGTTTTCTGGGTCTCTACTTCAGTATGGGTAACTGATTAATAATCAGCTTATGATTATCAAGGTTGTAATGTTTATTATATCTTTATTAGTAAAGAATGGGTGAAATTTGGTTTTTAGTATGTGTGAGTGTGCACCTAATGGATTAGATCTTCCTTTTTTGTGAAGTAGTAGTAGGTGAATTATGGCGATTGCAGAAATTGCGAATGGTAGTAAGTAATGAAGTGTAAAGAAGAATTGTAATGTTCGTCCTGTGATTCTATATCCTCCTCAGATTCAGTATAGAATTGATTCACCAAGGATTGGGATTGCTGATATAAATGATGTAATAACGGTTGCAGCTCAGAAGCTTATATTTCCTCATGGGATTACGTATCCTATGAAGGCGACAAGAATTATTAGGAATAAGATTAGATTACCTGTAAGTCATCTTCCTGGTAATATAAAAGATGAGTATATTAAACCCTTAAATATGTGTGCGTACATAGTTATAAAGATGAAGGATGCACCGTTAAGGTGTATAAATCGTAATAGGAATCCAAATTTTACTTCTCGTATTAAAGTAATAATGCTGTTGAAGGCTTCTGATTCACTAGTTGAGAAGTATATTACTAGAAGAAGCCCTGTTATAATTTGAATGCTTATTAACACACCTAGGAGTCTGCCTAGGTTTCATCAGTAGGAAATTGTATAGGGGGTTGGAAGTTGTGTAATGTTTTTTGCTCCTGGGATTTTAGATGTTAATGATTTTATCATAAATTGATTATGTTATAATGATCGGATAGGATATTTAAATTGTGATAGTAGAGTAGAAATTAAGCAGAATGAGGTTGTTAATAATATTAGTACTGCATTGATTAGTGGAGAGGATGTTAGGTAAATTCTTATATTAGTGAGGTTTAATTCGTTGTAGTTGTAGTTTTCATTAAAGTTATGCTTGGTAATTGCTCATGTAAATAAATATATAACTGGGATTGTAATTATAGTTTTAATAGGAAGCTTATTGGTTGTTGTTCTTGGGGTTAGGGAGGAAATGTATGTTAGTATGATGAGAAGTCCTCCTCTGTAAATTATGACAAATAAGTATCCGAATATTGAATTGTTGTGGATTCTGTAGAATTTGTAAGTCGCAGTGAGGATTCTTAACAGAAATACTAAGGTACTAATTCATAGAGGGTGTATTAAATATAGAAATAGTAAACATGCTGTGATTATTAATGTTAGAATTCAGATTGTAGTTTAATTTAAAATATAAAGTTTGGGACTTTAAGATTGAAATCTGATTTCTATTAATATGCTGTCTAGTCAGTGGAAATAAAGATAATAAGTATATTATTATCTTTAATTGACAAATAATGGATGGGTTAAACCAATTCGTTCTTGATGTTATAGCTGGTTGTTTTGTCGGTTTGTGTGGTGTTGTGAGTTGATTAGGGTTTAGTGGGTGGTAGAGCTTTTAGGTTCTTTAGATTTACAAAATCTATGTTCTGGGTTAAACTATAAAAGCTATTGTTGAGGTTTTGATGTTTGTGGTTGGATTGGTTAAGGTTGTTGTTAATCTTAAGAGTGTTGTTGTGTTATTGATTAGTATGGAGTTGCTTAGGTTGGCGTTGATGTGTTTGTGTTGAGGGTGTTATTGGGTTTATGGTGTTTGGTTTTTGATGATGATGGTGGTGCATAGGGTTGTTGGGATACTTGTTTTGCTTTGAGTGATTCGTTATTTTGGGAGTGATAAGGTAGGTTGTTTTGTGTAATATGATGAGAAATTTTGGAAGGATTTTAGTGTTTATAGTTTTTGGGTTTTTGTGATGGGTGTTAGTTGGGGTTTTTGGGTCGGTTAGTGTGTTGATTGGTTGTAGGGATAATCTTAGGTATTTTATGGTGAGTCTTAGGTTTATGTTGGGGGTGGTGTTTTTGGTTTATGTAGTTGTTTATGTAGTTGGGTTTGGGGGGTTGGTGTATGTTTATTTTGTGGTGTTGGGTTTGTTTTTTTTGTCTGATAATGTTATGGTGTTTTATGTGTTGTTTGAGGTGTCAATTATTCCGATTTATTTTATTGTGTTGGGTTGGGGGAATCAGCCTGAGCGGTTGATGGCTGCTAACTATTTGGTGATATATACGTTAATGTTTTCTTTTCCTTTGTTGGTTTTGGTTATCCGGTTTTTGGTAGATTGTTCTGTTGTGGGTTGGGCTTCTGTGGTTTGGGTTGATGGAGTTGTTATGGTTGTTATGTTGCTTCCTTTTGTTGTTAAGCTTCCTGTTTATTTGTTTCATCTTTGGTTGCCTAAGGCTCATGTGGAGGCTCCTGTGTTGGGAAGGATGATTTTGGCTAGTATTCTTTTAAAGACAGGTGGTTATGGTCTTATTAAGGTTGGTGGTCTTAGTGTAGGTTCGGATTGTGTATTTGGTTTGGTTGGATTGTTGTTGTTTTTGTCTTTAATGTCTGCTGTGACTACTGTTGTGCAGAATGATCTTAAGAAGTTTGTGGCTTATAGTAGTGTTACGCACATAACGATGGTTTTGGGGTTGGTGGTGATGGGTTTTGGAGTGTTGGATTCGGCTGTGGTGTGTTTGATGTTGTCTCATGGGGTTTTGAGTAATTCTATGTTTTTTATGGTTGGTATGTTTTCTAATTCTTCTAAAACTCGGTTGTTGTTTAAGCAGCAGGGGTTATTGCAGTTGTCTCCTGTGGTTTTGGTTTTTTTAGTTTTTCTGTTGTTTATGAGTTCTAGGGTTCCTCCGTCTGTTGGGATGGTTGGAGAGGTTTCGTATGTAGTTTGTTGTGTCTCGGTTTGTAGGGTTAATTTGGTTGTGTTGATTTTGTTGTTTGTAGTATTGCTTTATTATCCTTTGTGATTTGCGTGTATGCTGGCGGTTGGTAAGTTGTCAGGTTCTTTGGTTGTTAGATGGACTTTGTGTGATTTGGTGGTGGGGGGTTGAATGCCGTGTTTAGTGTTGTTATATTGGTTTAATAGGACTTTGCTGGTTTAGGGAGTACTAAATGATGTATCATGCTTAATTTCGACTTAAGTTTAGGTGTTGCCAGTACTAGTTAGTGGCTCTTTTAGTCTAAAGGGACGTCGAGTTGTGGATTCGAAGGATTTAGGGGGCAATCAATTTGGTTAGATTAGTTGTTTTGGTTAGGGTAGTGGTGGTTATTGCTTGGTTAGTATTAGCTGTTGGTGAGTTTAGGGTTGTGACTCTGTGTGTTATGTCTTTTGGTGTTGATCTTGGGTTTAATTTTGGTGGTTATTGATATAATGTTACATTTAGTTTGGTGGTGTTGTTGTTGGCTTCTTGGGTTTTGTATTATGCTTCTTCTTATATGAGTTCCTCTGTTGGGTTTATGCGGTTTAATGTTCTTATGTTGGTTTTTATTTTGAGGATATTGGTAATTGTAGTAGGTAAGTCGTTTTGGATTTTGTGGTTGGGGTGAGAGGGTTTGGGGGTTTCTAGGTTTTTATTGATTATGTTTTATAATAATTGGAAGTGTAATAGTTCTGCTATAACGACGATTATGATGAATCGTGTTGGTGATTTTGCGTTGATGGTTATGGTGGTGACTTTGGGGTGTAGTTTTGTTTTTGATTATGAGTATGTGATTTATGGTTCTTTGAGGTTGGCTATGTTTTTGGGTGCAATGGTTGCTAAAAGGGCTCAGGTTCCGATGGGAAGGTGATTGCCTATTGCTATGGCGGCTCCCACTCCGGTTAGTTCTTTAGTTCATTCTTCTACTTTGGTGGTTGCTGGATGTGTGCTTTGTGTAAAGTTGGGTAATTGTATAAGGGTAGTGTGGGTTAATGGGTTGTTGATTATTTTGGGTTTGTTGACTAGGTTGTATGCTAGTTTAATGGCTTTCTTTGAGTTTGATCTCAAGAAGATTTTGGCTTATTCGACTATGTCGCAGATTGCGATAGTAATGTTGATGTTGTTGAGTGGTATGTACTCGTTGATAATGATACATGTTATGAATCATGCGTTGGTGAAGGCCTTATTGTTTATGAATGTTGGTATTGTAATGAGGTATATGTTTGCTAATCAGGAGGTTCGGGTAGTTACTTGTAGGGGGTGTAATATTGGGTTTGTTTTAAGTAGGGTGATTCTTTGTTTAATGGTGATGTGTGGGTTGACGTTTACGTCTTGTTATTATTCTAAGGAGTATTCGGTTTGTTTAAGTGTTAAGGAGGATACTCTGTTTCATTTAATGAATGTGGTTTTGTTTATATCTGTGATGTATTCGTTACGAATAGTTTATATTTTAATGGGTGGTTTGTCTGGTAAGGTTTTTTTGAATAGTTTTAGTGTGAGTTTTGTGAGTGTTCAAGTGATGGTTGTTCCGGTACTAGTCATGGGTTGGTTTTTGATTATGAATTTTTCTATGCCGTGTGATCCTTGTTTTGATGTTTTTAAGGCGTTTTTGTTGGTCACTCCTTTTGTGATAATGTTGTTTGTTTTAAAGGTTTGGGTTTTTTCTGGTGTGGTTAATGTTGATTTGTATTATGAGTATTTGGGTTCTAAGATTGTTGGGTTAAAGGTTTTTATACTTAGTTTTGTGAAGGGTATGCATGTTTCTGGTGTGATGTCTTTGGTTAATTTGGTTGGTTTTAATGTGAGGGTGATTAAGTTGTTGATTTCGATTATGGTAGTGTTGTTGGTGTTGTTTAGATAGTCCCTTTTAGCTTAAGATGGAAAAGCATAGGTTTGAAGAGCCTGGGATTCTTGAGGGAGAGTAGTGTAAGCTAAGTTTAAGCTGTTGGGTTCATACCTCAAATATACTTTGTGTCATTATTAATTAATAGTCTTGTGTGGGGTATTTTTTATGTTATTGTTGTTGTGTTGAGCTTTACTATGAATAATTGGTTGTCGATGTGGACTATATTGGAGTTGACTACTTGAGTAATGGTAGTTGTTATTGTGGAGGGGTTGAGTTCTTCTGAGGTTATGTTTAAGTTTTATTTGGTTTCTTCGTTGTCTTCAATGATGTTGTTGTGTTTATGGTTTGTTTCATGGTATCCTGCTTGGTGGGTTTTGTTTATTATTATATTTAAGTTGGGTTTGCCTCCGGTTCATTGATGGATGGGGTGAATTCTGAAGAGTGTGTCTTGGGTGAATATGTGGTTTTTAACAGTGGTTCATAAGATTGTTCCTTTTGTTGTTTCGATGCTTATGGTTGATTCTGTGTTGGTTGGGGTTATGTGTATGATTTCGATTCTTTGGAGTGTATTTAGGTATTGGAATGTGAGGTCTATGTTTATGATTTTGTTTTACTCTTCTTGTGTACATTCTAGGTGGTTGTGGTTGGCTTCTAGTGATTTGGGTAAGTTTGTGGTTTATTATCTTATGTATGTTAGTGTGATGTTTGTTGTTATGCGGGAAATTTCGGGTAAGGGGTATTGCGATCTTATGATTAGTTATGTGTTTATATTATTGTTGGGTTTGCCGACGTCGTTTTTGTTTTTTAGGAAGTGGGCTGTAATTACTGTGAGGTTGTCTTTTATTCCATTGTTGTCTTGATTGATTTTGGTGGTGAGTGTTGTGAGATTATATCCTTATTTGCGAGTGGTTTGGGGTTCATTTGTGAATTCTTTTGTTGATTTGTCGTGTTGTTATAGTGCTGGTAGGGTGATTGGGTGTTATGTGGTGGTTATGCATGTTTTCGGTTTTGTTTATTTATTTTAGTATGGGTGGTTGCTTCGTGTGCTGTGTGTGTGGGTTTGTTTTGTTGGTGTTGTTATAGGTGAGGGGGGTGCTTTGTTTTGGATTAGGTTGATTTAGGTTTGGGTGTTGTATATTTTGGTTTTGATTTTTGCTTGTAAGGGGTATTGGTGGAGCTTTATTTTTATGGTTTCCTGTATAGGAGGGGACGACTGATGGGTGAGAGATGTGCGATTTTATGGAGAAAAAGTTGTTGTTACGTTAACTTTTTAAGTTAAAAATTGCTGTTTTTAAAATTTGTAGAACTTTTTATAAGATTTTATTGCAAAATTTCTGTATTTATTATATTCATATACATATAAATTTATATTTATATAAATAATATATGTATATGATATATCTATTATTAATATTATTTGAAAATAAATATAATAATAGATATTATATATAAATAAATTATATATATTAGTGAAGTAGTAACTTTGTTACTAAACGTAATATTATATATAAATTTATATATTACTTATACTATATTCCTATTATAAACTAACTGAGATATTAGTTTATAATATAGGAAATATATTTATAAGTTAATATAATTAAATAAATTATAAATTTCATAAATTTAGCCCGTAAAATTTATGATTTATAATAATTTATTTATATAATGTAATATTATACTTTATGTAAATATGGAGGAAGAATTAATAACATATTTACATATAGTATTATCAGTATAATATTACATATATATGATTATACTTAGAGTATAATTCATATACTATATTATGATTATTTTTTATACGAAATAGCTAATAAAAAATATTTCGTATTTATAAAAAAAATAATATCTAATATAGTATTGTATAAAACTATTATATTACATTATGTAATAATGTTATTAATAGTTGTATAACATATATGAAATATATGTGATATACTTACATATAAATTGGAATTTTATATGTAAGTACTATATTATATTAGTTCTACTAGAATGTAGAACTATAATATAGCTAACATATATATAAACAGTCTAATATAAATATATTATCCTTTTATATATATGTAGGATCACGGAATACTGAAAGTTGCGATAAAAAGCTGGGAAATTGGATTGAATTAATTTATAAGTGTTTAGGCATCGGTTGAATTGAATATACTTTTAGGCACTAATAAATCGTTAGCTACGGTAGATCCCCTACCTGGGGTAACTGAATTGAATATGGATTAATACGCTACTGCGTTAAACTGGTGTAGGCAGGTAATGTCCTTCCGGTAGTGACTTTTGCCACTCAAACATAGCGTTTATGGTAAGCAGTTCTGCTTAAGTTAAAGAGTCCTTCGAGGTAGTCAAAGTGGATACATCTTCAAATTTAAAAGATTTGTGCTTTGGGATTAAGCTATTTGACTTATGTTTTGGTTTTGATCTTTATTAGGGGGATGTTGTTGCTTTTGTAAAATTTAAAATGTTGTATTCTTCAGTTGGATTTATTTTTTTTTTAATTTTTTGCAGTTGTGAAGGGAATGGTTGGTGGGCTTTTGTAAAATTTAAAATGTTGTATTCTTCAGTTGGATTTATTTTTTTTTAATTTTTTGCAGTTGTGAAGGGAATGGTTGGTGGGCTTTTGTAAAATTTAAAATGTTGTATTCTTCAGTTGGATTTATTTTTTTTTAAATTTTTTGCTAGTTGTGAAGGGGAATGGTTGGTGGGCTTTTGGTAAAATTTAAAATGTTGTATTCTTCAGTTTGGATTTATTTTTTTTTTAAATTTTTTTCCAGGTGTTGTAAGAAAATGGTTAGTGGGCTTTTGGAAAATTTAAATGTTGTATTCTTCAGTTTGGATTTATTTTTTTTTTTAAATTTTTATGGATTATCAGTATAATATTACATATATATGATTATACTTAGAGTATAATTCATATACTATATTATGTATTATTTTTATACGAAATAGCTAATAAAAATATTTCGTATTTAAAAAAATAATATCTAATATAGTATTGTATAAAACTATTATATTACATTATGTAATAATGTTATTAATAGTTGTATAACATATATGAAATATATGTGATATACTTACATATAAATTGGAATTTTATATGTAAGTACTATATTATATTAGTTCTACTAGAATGTAGAACTATAATATAGCTAACATATATATAAACAGTCTAATATAAATATATTATCCTTTTATATATATGTAGGATCACGGAATACTGAAAGTTGCGATAAAAAGCTGGGAAATTGGATTGAATTAATTTATAAGTGTTTAGGCATCGGTTGAATTGAATATACTTTTAGGCACTAATAAATCGTTAGCTACGGTAGATCCCCTACCTGGGGTAACTGAATTGAATATGGATTAATACGCTACTGCGTTAAACTGGTGTAGGCAGGTAATGTCCTTCCGGTAGTGACTTTTGCCACTCAAACATAGCGTTTATGGTAAGCAGTTCTGCTTAAGTTAAAGAGTCCTTCGAGGTAGTCAAAGTGGATACATCTTCAAATTTATGTTAAATTGTTAAAGTACTTTTATGTTTAAGCTAGGTATTAGCATTCTGATTATTGTTGGGAGTAGTCTTTTTCATATTAGTCTTATAAGTGTGTCGTATCGGATTCGTGGAAAGGTAGATCGTGATATGATGATTCTTCTGATGAAGAAAAGTGTAAGTAGTGGTGAACATCATGGTAGTAGTAAAATGCTAAATAGGATTCTTAGTAGGATAATTATTCCGTACTCTGCTATAAATAGGAAAGCAAACTCTACTCTTGAAAACTCAATGTTAAAGCCTCTTACAAGTTCTCTTTCTGCTTCTGCTAGGTCAAAAGGTCTGCGGTTGGTCTCGGCTAAGATTATAATTGTGGCTGGGATGGTAAGTGTTAGTGTGATTGTCAATTCAAAGTGGTAAAATCCTGTTTTGGTTGTTGCTAGGTTATATGAGTCTTTAAGTATTATAATTATTAATAATGTTGTGCTTAAACATACTTCGTAAGAGATGCTTTGGCTTATGGATCGGAGGGATCCGTAAGTAGCGTATTTTCTGTTTGATACCCAACCTCTTAGGACGATTCCGAATCTTATAATACCTATTAGAGTAATTATGAATAGTAGGTTTACTTGAAAGCTGATTGGGTTGTATAGGAGTGGGAATCCTCATCAGAAGAGTGTGAATAAGGTTAAGTTTATGGTTGGTATTAGTAGGTAGAAAGTGGGATTTAGTTTGTTGGTTTTTTTCGTGGATTTTAGTGTTAGTTTTAATCCGTCTAGAATTGGTTGTATTAGTCCTATTATTGAGATTTTGTTTGGTCCTAGTCGTCGTTGACTGATGCCAATGTACTGTCGTTCTATTAGAGTTACAAAGGCAATGGATAGTAGGATTGTGATAATAATAGTTAATAAGTTTATGATTCATAGTAATATTAAATTAGGGAGTCTAATTTTAGTCTTATTGTACTACGAATTGAAATTTCGTTGTGATGATGAGTATTCACCAGAAGACCTGGTATCAGTAGAAAAGGAATCTTGTATTGAGCTTAAATCAATTGCACTAGTCTGCCATACTGATTTAGTGGTTTTATAGTAGTAGTATTATATTTACTCAGGATTTGAATGCTGAGATTGTTGTGAATTCGATTGTAATTGGTATAAATCTATGATTTACGCCACAAAGTTCTGAACACTGTCCGTATATGATTCCTGGAAGTGTAGATTCTGTGGTTGTGGAATTAATGCGGCCTGGTATAGCATCTATTTTGATTCCGAGTGATGGGATTGTTCATCTGTGGATTACGTCTGCGGATGTTACTGATATTCGGATTGGTACTTGGGCTGGTAAGATAACTCGGTTATCACAATCTAAGAGTCGGAAGTCTTGTGATTCTCATTCTTTTATATAGGAGTCGAATTCTAAATTGAAGTCTGGGTAGTTGTATGTTCAATATCATTGATGTCCTGTGATTTTTAATCTTAGGGTTGGGGGTGTTGGTAATCCTTCTTCTGTATATAGGGCTTTTATTGATATACTTGCTATTGATAGAAGTACACCGAGTGGTGAGATTGTTCAGAGGAATTCTAGTCACTTGTGATCTAGTATTAAGGAGTTTCTAGAGGTGAATAGAGTTCCTGTGTAAGTTCATAGAACTAAAATTAAGATGGAGAGTATTATAATTATTACTCAGTCTATAAAATTAGTTAGTAATAAGCTTCTGTGGTTGTGTCTGTCTTGTACGTATATTGCTGTTCATTTTATCAT